TCCTTCAAAAGCAAGTAAATAGATCCGAAACATATAAAATGCAGTTAATCCTGCTGTGGACCAAGCTATTATTGCAAAAATAGGTAAATACAACCAACTATCATTAAGAATTTCATCTTTGGACCAAAAACAAGCAAGGGGTGGAATACCAGAAAGAGAAAGTGTACCCAATAAAAAAGCAGTTTTTGTAATTGGTACATGTTTTCTTAAACCGCCCATAAGAACCATATTCTGACTTTTATCTGGAGAATATCCAACAATAGCTTCCATCGCATGAATAATTGATCCAGATCCTAAGAACAACAATGCCTTCGAATAAGCATGAGTAATCAAATGAAATAAAGCAGCTCGATAAGACCCCATACCTAGAGCTAACATCATATAACCCAATTGAGACATTGTAGAATAAGCTAAGCTTTTCTTAATATCTTTTTGAGCAAGAGCTAAAGTGGCTCCTAAAAATAATGTTATTATACCTATCAAAGCTATTAGATTTAGAATGTAAGGTATAACTATGAAAAGAGGAAGAAGCCGAGCTACAAGAAAAATTCCTGCTGCTACCATAGTAGCGGCATGTATAAGAGCCGAAATGGGGGTAGGCCCTTCCATGGCATCAGGTAACCATACATGAAGTGGAAATTGGGCGGATTTAGCAACAGCGCCGGCAAATAATAGAGAGGCGCATAAAGTAACAAATAAAAAATTAACTTCATTATTAGAAACCAAGTTATTGAATATTTCAAACAAATCCCGAAATTCGAAACTACCTGTTATCCAATAAAAACCCAAAATTCCTAATAATAAACCAAAATCCCCGACACGATTAGTTACAAACGCTTTTTGACAAGCATTCGCGGCACTGGGTCGTGTGAACCAAAAACCTATTAATAGATAAGAACACACTCCAACTAATTCCCAAAAAATATAAATTTGTATCAAATTCGAACTAGTAACTAATCCCAACATTGAAGTATTGGAAAAACTCATATAAGCAAAAAATCTCAAATATCCCTGATCATGAGACATATAATTGTCACTATAAATAAGAACCATAATTCCAACAGTAGTGATTAATATCGACATAATAGAAGTAAGTGGATCAACCAAGCAGCCAAATTCTAAAGAAAAATCATTATTGATGGTCCAAGACCATACATATTGATAGACAGAATTATTATTTATTTGCTGAATAGAAAAAAGGGCTGAAAAAACCATAACTATACTTAATAATAAAACACTAGGAAAAGCCCACATACGGCGAAGATTTTTTGTTGCCGTTGGAAAAAGTAGAAGTCCTGTTCCAATTAAGATAGGAACTGGAAGTGGAATGAAAGGTATAATCCATGAATATTGATATGTATATTCCATAAAAAAAAAAAAAAAAAAAAAAATTATCTTAATTAATTGTTTCTGAGTCACCGGTTCTTATTTCTTTTCTTTTGAAAGGGGTCGGTTAATAAAAAAAAATTAAGATATATAAAATAAAACTTAAATAGAATTTTCTAGCCTTAATTATTCTGAATCTTTCCAAACTACTTCAAATATTTAAAATCAAGAGGTTATAATTGGTCAAATGATATAAATAAGTCACTAGTGAAAAATAAATACGTATTTAATTTTATTAATACTGAATTGTTAATATTAAATTCAAATTTTTAAATAAAATTTTATGAAGATAAAAAATGAAAATTCGAATTTTCATTTTAATTATTACGTATTACAATAATTTTTTTATATCTATAGAACAAGGATAAATAATTATACCAAAAACAGTATTTGATATGAATCATAAAGCCCATAACTAAAACTATTTATTGTAATTCGGTTATTTAGAATCATTAACCAATTTTTTTTGTAACTAATTGTTTGTCTTCCATTACAATAAAAGCTATTTGTAGGAAATGCTATGATATCCAACACTTTAATTTTACGGAAAAAAAAAAAGGGGGAAAATAAAATGCCTTTAAATTATGTATTTTGTATCCTTTAACAGATTAACTACTAGTCTCATTTGATAATTAAAATTTTGTGGACTCTTTCTTCGAGCTTGAACAATTAAATTAATATTAAATTAATTAATATAATAGAAAAAATTATTAAAGTTTTTTTTTTTTTAATGAAGCGGGAGAAGGGTTATTAAACTTTTAGATTTTTTTATTACATGTATAAATGTAACACGACGAAAATAGAAAGAAAACGAAACGGACAATCTTTCTTTTTTTTTATTATTATTTTTTTTTTTTTTTTATCAACTTCAATCTATTTGGCATAGTGTACCTTATCGTTCTTATTAATATTTTATGTGATTTTTAACCCCCCCTTTTTTTTGGAGTCTAATTTAGAGAAAAAATAGATAGAGAGTAGTAAAGAACAATTGATTTTGAACAATAGATGTCTTTCACATCCAACCGAAAAACCTATTATAACTTTTTAATGGCAGTTCCAAAAAAGCGCACCTCTATTTCAAAAAAACGTATTCGTAAAAATATTTGGAAAAGGAAGGGATATAGGGCAGCATTGAAAGCTTTTTCGTTAGCGAAATCTCTTTCTACCGGGAGTTCTAAAAGTTTTTTTTGTGTAACAAATAAATAATCTGAATCGTTCTAATAACTAATAAAGTAATATAATTTTGTTTATAGTTTATTTATAAGATTTATAAGTTATAAAAATGATAAATAATATTTATCAATTATAATTAATATTAACATCATAATAGTATAGTAAAAGAATAAATATAGTATAGTAAAAGAATAAATATTAATATATAAGATAAATTACAATATAAACAATATACATTAAAAATAAATAAAAAAATAAAATAAATAAAAAAGAATTAGTCTCATAATGTTTTAATTTAAAACGAATATAAAATTGAATTTGTTTTACTTTAATTTGAAGCCAAATTTTTCTTTCGTTTCTGATATAGATAAGAATTCTGTTGTCTACTGAATTCTAAAAATGAATGGTACTTTTTTGTTTGAAAAAAGGGTAAACGCAAGCGCAAGGTTTCGCCTTTCATTTTAGTATGTTTTATCATTTTCCGGATGGGGATTATCACTTTCCCCATCGCCCTTACTCAATAATAAAAAGAATTTTTTTTTTAGTTATATTTTTGATTTTATATTATATTTTATATTATTTATATTATATTTTATATTATAAAGAAGAGGTCGTTGAAACTAATTGATTAAGTTTAAAATGTTTTTTATAATCTTTTAAACCATTATTTTGGGTTTTAGAAATTATTATCACTATATAAATTCCTTAAACCCAATTAAATTAATAAAAGCCCCGTTTCCATTTTTAGGTAGTTATATGACGAATGCGCCAATTTTGAGTGATCTATTTTAGATCCTATGTTTCGATTGGAAGATCGATCAAGATATAATGTATATATATTAATTAAAAATTTTAGAAAATATTTTGAAGTACGGGACAATTTCTATACGAAATTTTTTTATATGATTGATACGACCATCCCAAATACCTAACTTAATGGGTTTGCTAAATCTTAACGCAAATTCTCTACACAACAAAAAATCCTAACGCAACCTAACTATGCAAATATTTACATAAATCTTTTGAGTGTATCGCTGAAATTGTGTTATATAAAAATTCTATTTTTTTATTAATCGATAAAATGAATTTTTTATTTTAGATTAATAAAATAAATGATATTTATTTTAGATTAATAAAATAAATGATAAAAGAAATTAATCATTAAAAAATGCAAACGAGGCAGAACATTTTTTTTACTTATATCCAGGGATTGAAGTAAAAATTATCTAGTTACAACTGTTCCATTTTAGTTTTAGGAGAGCATAAAGTAATAGCCTACGAAAAAATACATTGTTAGTTCAGTTAAATAAAATTTACATCCTAAAATACTAAATAACTAAATAAAAAGATAATAATAAGAAAAATCAATATTATTAACGTTAACGAAAACGTTTTAATCCCTAATTTTTAAACAAGTTTTTATTCATCAATTTGAATGTTTTCCTAAAAAAAAATATTGGATTGAATTAACTCCTTCAAGCTCGACGATTGAATAAAAATAGGTTATTATGATTTCGAATAAGCCGCTATGGTGAAATCGGTAGACACGCTGCTCTTAGGAAGCAGTGCTAGAGCATCTCGGTTCGAGTCCGAGTGGCGGCATGGCATCTTCTAAAAGAGTAAGTCCTATAATGAATTCAATTCCCGATTTCAATTCCTATAATTGAGGGACGCCCTTATTAATTTAATAATTTTTATGATATTTTCAACTTTAGAGCATATATTAACTCATATATCCTTTTCGATCGTTTCAATTGTAATTACAATTCATTTGATAATTTTATTAGTCGATGAAATCGTAGGACTAGATGATTCGTCAGAAAAGGGGATGATAGCTACTTTTTTCTGCATAACAGGATTATTAGTTACTCGTTGGATGTATTTGAGGCATTTACCATTAAGTGATTTATATGAATCATTAATTTTTCTTTCGTGGAGTTTTTCCATTATTCATATTATTCCGTATTTTAAAAAACATAAAAACCATTTAAGCGCAATAACCGCGCCAAGTGCTATTTTTACTCAAGGTTTTGCTACTTCGGGTCTTTTAACTGAAATGCATCAATCCGCGATATTAGTACCCGCTCTCCAATCCCATTGGTTAATGATGCACGTAAGTATGATGGTATTGAGCTATGCAGCTCTTTTGTGTGGATCATTATTATCACTAGCTCTTCTAGTCATTACATTTCGAAAATTCATAAGGATTTTTAGTAAAAGCAATAATTTAGAAAATGAGTCAGTTTACTTTAGTGAGATTCAATACGTGAACGAAAGAAACAATGTCTTACGAAACACTTCTTTTATTTCGTCTCAAAATTATTACAGGTATCAATTGATTCAACAATTGGATCGTTGGAGTTATCGTATTATTAGTCTAGGGTTTATCCTTTTAACCGTAGGTATTCTTTCGGGAGCAGTATGGGCTAATGAAGCATGGGGATCATATTGGAATTGGGATCCAAAGGAGACTTGGGCATTTATTACTTGGACCATATTCGCTATTTATTTACATATTAGAACAAATAAAATTTTTGAAAGTGTAAATTCTGCAATTGTGGCCTCAATGGGCTTTCTTATAATTTGGATATGCTATTTTGGGGTTAATCTATTAGGAATAGGGTTGCATAGTTATGGTTCATTTACATTAACATCTAATTGAATAAAAGACTTGACGAATATAAACATAGGACGGCATACAGGTATATATACGAAAACTTCATGTAAACAATCAAGAACCATTTGAATCATTTCCATTACTTGATTCAAATGGTTCTCACAAATTCAAAAGATATCTAGTTATAATAGAATTCCAATTTATTTATTTTACTTAAAAGAATATAAAAGACTCATTTTTTTATTGTACAATCAACCATTTTTAAAATCATGGGATTTCAGTTTCATTTTTTGGTTTACTCACAAAAACTATCGAAAAAAATAATTGGATATAATAGCTTCGACCTTGTCAACTGATAATGATAAAACGAAATCGGGATAAACACCAATACCTATTACAGGTAAAAGGATAGAGATCGAAACAAATAATTCTCGCGGTCCAGAATCAAAAAAATAAGAGTTTGGGGCATTAAAAAGCTTGTATCCATAGAACATCTGGCGTAACATAGATAATGAATAAATAGGAGTTAATATCATTCCAATTGCCATTACAAAAGTAATTAATATTTTTGTCATTAAAAGATATTTTTGACTAGTAAGTATTCCAAAAAAAACTAACAATTCGGCAACAAAACCGCTCATGCCCGGTAATGCAAGAGAAGCCATTGATAAGATACTGAAAGTCGTGAATATTTTTGGAATTGCGATAGCCATTCCGCCCATTTCGTCGAGATAAACAAGACGTATTCTATCATAACTCGTTCCGGCCAAGAAAAAAAGCGCAGCGCCAATAAATCCGTGAGAGATTATTTGTAAAATGGCTCCGTTGAGTCCTGTATCGCTTATAGAACCAATTCCTATAATTATGAAACCCATATGAGATACAGAAGAGTAGGCTATTCTTTTTTTTAAATTACGCTGACCGGGAGATGTTGAAGCTGCATAGATTATTTGAATTGTGCCTACTATAATCAACCAGGGAGAGAATATAGAATGGGCGTGGGGTAATAATTCCATATTGATCCGAACCAATCCATACGCTCCCATTTTTAATAAGATTCCGGCTAAAAGCATACAAGTACTGTAATGTGCCTCTCCATGGGTGTCTGGTAACCATGTATGTAAGGGTATGATCGGTGATTTGACAGCAAAAGCAATAAGAAATCCAATATAGAATATTATTTCCAGTGCTACAGGATACGATTGATTAGCTGATGTTTCAAAATTTAATGTTGGTTCATTGGAACCATATAAACCAATACCCAAAACTCCCATTAATAAAAAAACGGAACTTCCTGCAGTGTACAAAATAAATTTTGTAGCTGAATACAAACGTTTCTTTCCCCCCCACATGGATAGAAGTAGATAAACTGGAATTAATTCTAACTCCCACATGATGAAAAAAAGTAAAAGGTCTCGAGAAGAAAATGGTCCTATTTGACCGCTATACATTGCTAACATCAGAAAATGGAATAGTCGGGAATCTCGAGTAATCGGCCGAGCCGCTAAAGTAGCTAAAGTTGTGATAAATCCTGTCAGTAAAATGGGTCCTATAGAAATTCCATCTATTCCCAATCTCCAGTAAAAATCAAAAAAATCGATCCATTTATAATCCTCTGTCAGTTGCATTAATGGATCATCCAATTGGAAACGATAACCGAATGCATAGGTTGTTAGAAGGAGTTCTATTATGCATATACCTATGGTATACCACCGAATTATCTTATTTCCTCTATGAGGGAGAAAGAAAATTAAGGAACCCGCGAATATTGGCAAAACTACAACTAGCGTTAACCAAGGAAAATTATTCATGGTAAAAACAAGATAAACTTGGACCAGAAAAACCCGTGCTCAAAATAAATAGTTTTTGAGCGCGGGTTTTTGTCGGTAAAGGTAAAAAAATCAAATGTATTCAAGTAGGGTTTTCTGGAACGTATTAATAAGCCAGACCCATACTTCGAGTTGTTTCATGCCATAAATAAACTCGAACACTCAAGAAATCTGTCGGACAGGCGGATTCACATCTCTTACAACCGACACAGTCCTCTGTTCTTGGAGCAGAAGCAATTTGCTTAGCTTTACACCCGTCCCAAGGTATCATTTCTAATACATCCGTTGGGCAGGCGCGCACGCATTGAGTACACCCTATACACGTATCATAAATCTTTACTGAATGTGACATTTGGATCTATAAATTTTTGAATGTCAGAAAGTTTCGATCTAGTAAACTTGTAAATGAATCATATATTTAGACACCAGATGAATCAATAATTTATCATAATTTTTCTAATCAATCTACTTCTGGATTGACTCATGCGATAGAGCCAAGATACTTTAATTTCTTACATTTTTGAAAACATGTATTATTACGTAATGTATGGTCATGGTAATTCTAATTTATGAATATTAGAATTTATATGATTAATACTACTTATTCAACAAATTCGATTGATTGATACGAGTTGATTTTCTGTTACGATAAATTGATGAAACAATAGCCGGGCCAATAGCTGCTTCAGCGGCTGCAATAGCTATAACAAAAATTGAGAAAATATTTCCTTTTAATTGGCGACTATCAAAAAAATCAGAAAATGTTACGAAATTCATATTAACCGCATTCAGTATAAGTTCAAGACACATAAGGGCTCTAACCATATTCCGGCTCGTGATCAATCCATAGATACCGATAGAAAATAAGTAGGCACTCAAAACAAGTACATGTTCGAGCATCATTGACCAACTCCTTATCAATTTCGATTCATTTCAATATGAACTGAACAACAATTAAACAGATTCAATTGACTAGAATAAAAAAAAGTACGGAACAAAGGCAGATTTTCTATTGTTAATAGAATAGATTGAATAATTTCTATTTTAGACATAAACAATCTTTAATTAAAGAATTAAAGGGAAATAAATGTAATGTAATAAAACAGAGTTTAATGTGCATTGCTAATTCTATAAATTTTTTACTGTCGCGCCACGGCAATTGCACCTATCAAAGCGGCTAAAAGAATTATCGAAACGAATTCAAATGGAAGAAAAAAATCTGTTGATAAATGAATTCCAATTTGTTGACTATTACTTATCAAATCTTGCTCTATAATCTGGTTTGATCTTGTAGTCCAAATAATTCCGTACCATGACGTATCCGTAATAATAATCATGAGTAAAACAAAAATACTTGTACAAACTGGCAAAGTAACCACATCCCCAATGGTCCAAAGATTCAAATCTTTGTAATATTCTGAACCATTCATGAACATCACAGCAAATACGATTAAAACATTTATAGCTCCCACGTAAATAAGGAGTTGTGCAGCAGCTACAAAATAAGAGTTTAATAGAATATAGAATAAGGATATACAAACAAGAACCAGTCCCAATGAAAAGGCAGAATAAATGGGGTTGGTAAATAATACCACCCCCATACCTCCTAGTATAAGAACCGATCCCAAAAAGACTAAAAGAAAATCATGTATTGGTCCGGGCAAATCCATTATATGTAAAATAAGAGATAAATAAATAGAAATGTTTTTCATGACCTTATTGAGACCCGACCAGAAAATTTTTTTTTTTATGATTTTTGAGCAATTCCTAATTTAATCCTAAGTAAATAAATACTAAGGGATATGAATAAATGTGAGTACTATTATTGGACTAATTTCATTCTTTATCTGAAAGAGTCGTTCTAATTCTAAACGATATATTAAAAAAAAATTATGGATATATTAATTAATGGATTTTCAATCCAAATTAAGACGCGTTTCTTACCAACCAATCAATAGTTGGTATTTGTAGTTATTGACCAAACAACACGAAAGAAACCTAAATTCCTTCTATATTAGTTATTAGTAAAGTAATTCTAAATTATTCGTTAATAAGAGATTTACTTATTTAATAAGAGATTTACTTATTTATTTGAGGCGAATTCAAAATTGTTCGAATTGTATAATCGTCAATTACTGACATTGGTAAACGACCCAAAGCAATTTGATTATAATTCAATTCGTGACGATCATAAGTAGAAAGTTCATATTCTTCAGTCATTGATAAACAATTCGTTGGACAATACTCAACGCAATTACCACAAAATATACAGACTCCGAAATCAATACTGTAATTAAGCAGCCGTTTCTTGCGAATATCAGTTTCCAATTTCCAATCAACAACGGGTAGATCTATAGGACATACACGAACGCATACTTCACAAGCAATACATTTATCAAATTCAAAATGGATTCGACCGCGGAAACGCTCCGCGGTGATTGATTTTTCATAAGGATATTGAATAGTTACGGGTAAACGATTTGCGTGGGATAAAGTAATCATGAAACTTTGACCAATGTACCTTGCAGCTCGTACTGTTTGTTGACCATAATTCATGAACCCAGTTACCATAGAGAACATATCGTTAATATATATATGAATATTTTTATGTTTGTTTATTTCTCTTGTTTGAGACACGTTGGGAATATAGAATGTTACTTTACAGTGAAAAGAGTTGGAAAGAAGTTGTTAATAATAGATTACCGAGAGAAATAGGTAAAAGAAATTTCCATCCAAGATTCAATAGTTGGTCCATTCTTAGCCTCGGTAAAGTCCATCTTGTTGTGATAGGAATGAACAAGAACAAATAAGTTTTAGCTAATGTAATAAAGATACCAATTATCGCTCCAAAAACTCCACATGTTTTATTTATTTCAAAAAGCTCAGAAACATATATGTCCGGAATAGATATATTCCAACCTCCCAAGTAAAGAACTGTTACAAATAATGAAGAAACCAATAGGTTTAGATAGGAAGCAACATAAAATAACCCAAATTTTATACCCGAGTATTCGGTTTGATAACCTGCTACTAACTCTTCTTCTGCTTCTGGTAAATCAAAAGGTAATCTCTCACATTCTGCTAGGGAAGAAATAATAAAAATGATAAACCCTATAGGCTGACGCCACAAATTCCATCCCCAAAAACCATATTTTGATTGCGCCTCAACAATATCAATTGTACTTGAACTGTTAGATAATTATAGTCGGTGATACCATCACTGTTACCATCGCTATTACAGAACCGTACATGAGATTTTCACCTCATACGGCTCCTTGAAGGCCAGAAATAAATATAGGGACCGCGTCAGTATTCTTTTTTGAATCTTGATATGTTTGTAGGATGGATAACTATCGGCCGGTCCCAAATTAGACCAATTGAATTCTGTCTGTTATAATTATTTTAATTCAAAATTAAATAAAAAAAGTACTTCTGAATTGATCTCATCCTTTCTTTAATTTAATAATTTCAATAAAAATTTCAATTCTTCTTTGTTCAGTAATAACTTAACTGTTCAATAAAATACTTCTTGTAAAAATATCAATAACCCGTTGGTTTCACGTACGAAAAAAAAATTCGATATTAATTAATTAATTATGACACAAATTATATATCTATTAATATGTATATGGGAAAGAATAAAAGTAACAAAGAATAAATAAAGTATATCTTTTTTTTTTTTTCGTTCCTATTCTTCTTTCTATTTCTGAGAAAAAGAGGGCTTTCAAAATAAAGTTAAAGGATTATTTCGTTTCGAATAGTTATTTATTAAATCGGTGGATAGGAGTATACTCTGGATTGGAATCGTGTCATGGGGAGTACTGCCTGATCATTTCTACCAACTTAAAGCCCCAATTAGTATTCTTTGTTTGTATATTATGTAAAAATTGTAAAAATGTCCTTTTGGAGAATTTACATAATCTCCATTACTAATCCTTTACATATGTTCGTGTTTCTAACCATCCACTCGTTTTTGCTCAATCCCCCGTTATGCTAATACATAAAAATGATAGTGAAAACTCAATACGGTTGATCTTTTGAACCCGCTTCAAGTCAGGATGACTAATCAACCAATCTTGGGGGAAACGGTCTCTTCTGTTTATGTTTATTTCCGCTTAACTCTCTAACTCTTATACATAGAAAATGAGAATCAATCTTTTTACTGCGAATTTATATATAAGCTGTTTTCTTTCTTATATATAAGCTGTTTTCTTTCACTCATATAACTATTTGATTTAGTTCATCAACCCGAATAATGAATAAAAAAAAAATTAAGATATCTACTCAATCCATTCCAACCCTTTCCTTGAAAGGAAGGAATAGAGAAAAGTTTCTGTCTATGTATCAACGAATCGCACGTAGAGATATTGATAACACACATAAAGTTAATGGTATTTCATAACTAATCGATTGAGCAGCAGCTCGTAGACCGCCTAAAAAGGAATATTTATTATTTGACCCGTATCCCGACATAAGAAGTCCAATTGGAGCAATACTGGAAATGGCAATCCATAAAAAAACACCGATATTGAGATCCGCTAAAACAAGGTGATATCCAAAAGGAACTACTGAATAACTTACTAAAATTGATATGACTGCTATGGATGGCCCGATACTGAATAAACGAGTATCCCCCCTAGATGGAAAAAGATTTTCTTTGAAAAGTAGTTTTGTCCCATCTGCTAGAGCTTGAAGAACTCCCAAAGGGCCGGCGTATTCAGGTCCAATACGTTGTTGTATCCCTGCCGATATTTCTCTTTCTAACCATACAATTACCAGTACGCCTATTGTGATTCCCACTACAAGAGTCAAAATAGGAACAAGAACCCATAGAATTCCATAAACCTCTTTAAAAAATTCGAATCTAGAAAAAGAATCGATATCTTGTACTTCCGGTGTATCAATTATCATTTCAACGATCAACTTCTCCCATAATGATATCTATACTACCTAGTATCGTCATAATATCAGCCAATTTCATTCTTTTAACTAACCGCGGAAGAATTTGCAAATTGATAAAACCCGGCGGGCGGATTTTCCATCTCCAAGGAAAACCACTCTGATCCCCTATGAGAAAAATTCCCAATTCTCCCTTTGGTGCTTCTACTCTCACATAAAGTTCTTGTTTCGGCAATTCAAATGTAGGAGACGGCTTTTTACTAATAAATCGATATTCAAAATCATTCCATTCCGGATTCCTTTCTCTATCAAAGTATCGTATTTCTAAATTCTCATAGGGTCCCCCTGGAATTCCTTCCAGGGCCTGTTGAATAATTTTTACGGATTCTATCATTTCACCAATTCGGACTAGATAACGAGCCAATGAATCTCCTTCTTTTTGCCACTGTACTTCCCAATCAAATTCGTCGTAACATTCATAATGATCAACTTTACGAAGATCCCATTGTATTCCGGAAGCTCGCAGCATTGGTCCCGATAAACCCCAATTTATTACTTCCTCTCTACCAATAATGCCTACTCCCTCGACTCGTTCTAAAAAAATAGGATTTCGTGTAATAAGTTTTTGATATTCAGCAACTCTTGTTAAAAAATAATCGCAGAAATCCAAACATTTATCTATCCAGCCATGAGGTAGATCGGCCGCTACTCCTCCGATACGAAAATAATTATGCATCATTCTCATACCGGTGGCAGCTTCGAATAGATCATATACTAATTCTCTTTCTCTGAAAATATAGAAAAAGGGAGTTTGTGCACCAATATCCGCCATAAAAGGACCGAGCCATAACAGATGAGAAGCTATACGACTCAACTCCAACATAATTATTCTGATATAGCTGGCTCTTTTAGGTACTTGAATATTTCCCAACTGTTCCGGTCCGTTTACAGTTATTGCTTCTGTGAACATAGTAGCTAAATAATCCCACCGTGTTACATAAGGCAAATATTGTATAATTGTTCGATTTTCCGCAATTTTTTCCATTCCTCGGTGTAAATAACCCAATATTGGTTCACAGTCAATAACATCTTCACCATCTAGAGTAATGATGAGTCGAAGAACACCATGCATTGATGGGTGGTGGGGGCCCATATTGACTATCATGAGGTCTTTTCTTGTAGCCGGTATATTCATAGGTTTTTCCTCGATTCATTCTTTCATGAATTGCTGAAAACGAAAAAAAGTTCATTAAAATTCAAGATCTAATAAATCAAATAATTCAAAATGCCTTTATAAAAATAAAATTAACGAGTTTTTGACTCCCGAATATCCAACCGATTAATTAATTCTTTATAACATATTCTATTTTTCTTTGACAAATAAGACAGTAATCGTTGGCGTTTTCCCAGAATTTTACGTAAACCTCTCTGAGATAAATAGTCTTTTTTGTGTAATTGTAAATGTGAAGTAAGTCTTCGTATCCTATTGGTGAAACTAACTATTTGAAATTCAACAGATCCTCTGTTTTCGTCTTTTTCTTCTTGTGAAATAACTGAGATGAATGAATTTTTTACCATAAACTGAAATCTTCTCTCCCCCCCTCTTTTTATTTTAAGATATTTTTTATTGATAGATATCTTTATTGATCAGTAATAATAATGCCCCTAATTTTTATTTGGTATATACAAAAATTTGTATTTCGTTATTCATTTCTAATTTTTTTAATTTAATAAAACTTACTCAATCCTATTTTCATTTTAAAATTGGATTTGAAAGGGGATACAAAAGTATGGTTGGTTTCTTCACTCACAAAAGATAAAAGTTTAGACCTAAAATAAGAAAATTTTGTTCATTCTAGATCTAATTGATATGTCATTGAATTAGTATCATGTATCAGAATGGAATGTAAGACAATGTATGCGTGCATCTCTTTGTCGTCATAGACCAGATATGGTATGGGAAATATAGGAAAAATGTACTATTAATGAATTTTCAATCGCGGATACATATGTATCCTTACCATACTGAAACAACTGCCATTATTGGTATTAAACCAATAACGATTCATACAAGCTAAATCTTCTAATCGATAATTGGGCCAAAGAAATAGCTTTAATTTTATAAGTTTTTTTTTATATTTTTTGCTTTTATCCACAACTTGACTGTTTACCTCATTCCCATTACAAAAAGATGCCTTTCTATGTCTATTCTTAGAATTTAAACAAATTAGAATTCGCAATTCTCTACGACGTCTAGGCGATAAAATATTTTCAGGAACAAACAAATCATAATTTTTTTTATATCTATTTCCAGTCATCTTTTGATGTTTTGTAATGACTTCATCAGAATTCTTATCAACATGTTTTTTTTCTCGGTATCTTTGATTTATTTGATGTTTACTTTTATGAACTAATGAAATACCGAGGGTTTGATACATAATAAATTTTCCATCATTTTTTATAGCTAGACGAATTGGTTCAATAATAAAAAATCCCCTTTTAATAAATTCTGTAAGAGTTACATCTTTCTGAATCGTCAAAATATCCAGACTCATTTCGCCCCTTTGAATAGAGGATATAGTAATTTCTCTTGGATTTATCAGTCTAAGCAGGAGACAATATACGTTGATGTTATTGATTATTTTTTTATTTAAAGAATCATCCCATCTCAATTGAAAATACAAATACCTTTTTAGGAAGAAATCAAACTCCGCTTTTGTATTGATCTTGTATTGCTTTTTATTTCTATGTTTTTTCATGTCCGATCCCGTATAATCTTCTTCAACATCTTTTTCTTGGTTTGAAAGAGCTGATTTAAGATCTGCTTGGCCCGTGGATTCTTTTTCTCCTTGATTTCGGTTTTCTAATTCAAGAGATTTTTTTTCATTCGACGATATTGATATAAAAGGATCTCTTTTTTTATTTCCAGTGATGCTTTTGTTTTCACTAGCATTTTTTTTTATATTAGAATGAAAAAGTAGTAATTTAATTGGTATAACCCACGGTTTCATTTTATACGTATTATAAAGTCTCACAAATTCTGGCAAGAACCAAAGTTCCAGATTTGATATGGGACGACTTAGTATTTCTTCATTCATTCCCATCCAATCCAAAAGGGGTTTTTGATTGGATAGGTTGATTTTTTGGTCTTGCTGAAGTGTGAGATAAAAAAGACCATTATTATTGATTTTATCAATTATTTGATACTTATTAACCCTAGTCCTAGTCTTAGTATATTTATTACTGTTAGTGTCAGTATCAATATTGATCCAGGCCTCAATATCGACCTTCGTTTTAAGACAAAAATCGAGAATTCTCCAATCAAAAAATTTTCTATCCGTATTTTTATCCATATCTCGAATATCATCTTCTACCATATTAAATGATTTTTGTTTATGTGTGTTGTAATTATAAAAAATATCTTGGTTAGTTTTTACTTGTAATGGTGATCCATAAATTGAAGAGTACTTCTTAGTTTCAGAATTTATAGATTTATATGCTAAAAGATCATATCTATATTGTTTTTTAAAATTATCCTTTTGATTCAATAATAAATCCGTTTCAATTTTTGTTTTTTTTTCGTAGTGAATTAATTCATCTTTTTCATCTTTTTCATATAAATCACACAAATCTTTATATAAATCTTTATTTTGAGCTATACAGTTCAATATATTTCGCCATTTTTGTGGTACTACTCTAGACCATTTAATTTGAGATACATCACATTGATATTGATAATGACTCCTTAACCAATTTGTCCATTGATTCATTCCAGAATTGCGAAGATTCTTAGGTCTTAATTCGGAATGAAATAGTTCTTGTCTTACAACAAAAAAATCCTTTATTTCATTCTTAAGAAAAAGGGGGGTTCCATTATATTGAAATACGGATTTCAATTTCTCTAACTTAATAAGTTGGGTTTGTGATAATTTGTAAAATACATATGCTTGTGAAAAGTAAGATAAGTCAAAAAAAGTCTTTGAATTTTTTTGACTAAGACTAATATTAGTATTAGAAAGTGACTCTTTTATAATCGAAATAAATTTAATTAAACTTTGATTTGTTTTATTAATTCTTTCTTGATTTGCTTCATTACTGTTAATGTTTTTATTAATAATTTTTTTTGTTGATTCAAGAAAAAGCTGTGTATTGATACTAGGAATATTAATCATAGATAGAAAGATATCTATGTATATCTTTTCAATGAAAAATATTATAAAATAATGGGATTTACGGATTAATCGAGCAGTTCTTCTTTTTAATATCTGCCAAATATTTTTTTGTGATTCCAATCTTTTATCATCATAACTTATTTTGTTAGAACTCAAACTTCTATCTGAAGTTATAAATCCCTTTTTCTTGTCTTTTGTAATTTTTTCTATTTGATTTATGATTGTGTTTATTCTATCAGTCAGATCTTGCATTTTTTTTTCTGTTAATGAATAATTTGTCCAATCCTGAGATCTAATTTGAATGGACGATTCCTGAATCATCCGATTACTGATTATTGAATCTTTTTTAATTTCACTCAATTCATATACTTCTATTTCTCTCAATCCAAATAATATAATTGGGTTTATTTTTGAGAGTTCTTTTATTATTTCTTTTATAAACAGAATGTTTTTAATGATCCATTTTTTTGGTTTTTTTGAGACATTTACAAACAATTTTGTTTGTTCTTTAAAAATTCCTAGAATTAGAAAACATTTCTTTTGCAATTTTTTAATTTTTTTTTTGAGTTCTTTTAAAATCGGTTCAAAAAATGAAAGTTTTTTTCTGGGAGAACCAAAAGGTAGTTCAGCTTCCATTCCAAAAATTGTTAAAAAACAAAAATCATTTTTTTGACCTTGCTTTTTCATTGGATCGTTATAAGGGGCTCGTAACTTAGATCTGTGCCAAGGTTTAAGACGAAAAGGAAATAGGATCTTGATCTGAATGCCGTCTGTTAACCAGTTTTTTGGAAATTCTTTTTCTGATAATTGAACGCCGTTATAGGTACATTTAACATGCATTTCTCTATTCCAATCCTTTAAGTCCTCATACCATTCCGGAAATTGAAATAATAGTATACGGACGATATTTTTAGCTATTATCAATGAAGGTACTATAATATATTTTCTAAGAATTGATTGGGTTACTAATAAAAAACCTCTCATTACTTGAGCAAGTAAAATACTATCCCAGGCTTCCGCTATTTGTATACGCACTTTCTCCTTTCTTTTGTCTTCTTCTTTTTTGTCCTCCTCTTTTTTTTTCGCGCTTTCTTTTGTCTTTTTCTCTGTATAATTCGAAATTGTGAATTCTGTGTTTTGCCACATCCAATTTCTAAAAATTTTTTTCATCCGTTCAGAAATATCAAAAAAAAAAAAAAAAAATTTGTCTATTCGGTCCAAAAAAAGAGGGGAATGTGCATTTGCTTCAAAGAGTTTCCAAGTAACTGTTTTACGTCTTTGAGCGCGCATGGAGCCTTTGATTATGTCTCGACGAAAATCCGATTGTTGGGAATAACGTATCAAAGCAACTTCGCCTGTTTGATCAGTATTATTAGTTTCTTTGGTATTAGTATAAGCATCAGTATTTTGTTGGTTATCAGTAA